TGAATAATTGATCCGGATCCTAAGAACAACAATGCTTTTGAATAAGCATGAGTAATCAAATGAAATAAAGCAGCTCGATAAGACCCCATACCTAGAGCTAACATCATATAACCCAATTGAGACATTGTAGAATAAGCTAAGCTTTTCTTAATATCTTTTTGAGCAAGAGCTAAAGTGGCTCCTAAAAGTAATGTTATTATACCTGTCAAAGCTATTAGATTTATTATGTAAGGTATAACTATGAAAAGAGGAAGAAGCCGAGCTACAAGAAAAATTCCTGCTGCTACCATAGTAGCGGCATGTATAAGAGCCGAAATGGGGGTAGGCCCTTCCATGGCATCAGGTAACCATACATGAAGGGGAAATTGGGCGGATTTTGCAACTGCGCCGGCAAATAATAGGAAGGCGCATAAGGTAACAAATAAAAAATTAACCTCATTATTATAAACCAAGCTATTAAATATCTCAAACAAATCCCGAAATTCAAAACTACCCGTTATCCAATAAAAACCCAAAATTCCCAATAATAAACCAAAATCCCCGACACGATTAGTTACAAACGCTTTTTGACAAGCATTCGCCGCACTAGGTCGTGTGAACCAAAAACCTATTAATAGATAAGAACACATTCCAACCAATTCCCAAAAAATATAAATTTGTATCAAATTAGAACTAGTAACTAATCCCAACATTGAAGTATTGGAAAAACTCATATAAGCAAAAAATCTCAAATATTCCTGATCATGAGACATATAATTATCACTATAAATAAGAACCATCATTCCAACAGTAGTGATTAATATTGACATAATAGAAGTAAGTGGATCAACCAAGCAGCCAAATTCTAAAGAAAAATCATTATTGATGGTCCAAGACCATACATATTGATAGACGGAATTGTGATTTATTTGCTGAATAGAAAAATGGGCTGAAAAAATCATAACTATACTTAACAATAAAACACTCGGAAAAGCCCACATACGTCGAAGATTTTTTGTTGCCGTTGGAAAAAGTAGAAGTCCTGCTCCAATTAACATCGGAACTGGAAGTGGAATGAAAGGTATAATCCATGAATATTTATATGTATATTCCATAAAAAAAAAAATATTTTTCTTAATTAATTGTTTCTGATTCACCGGTTCTTATTTGTTTTCTGTTGAAAGGGGTCAGTTAATAAAAAAAAAATTAAGATAAGATATATAAAATAAAACTTAAATAAAATTTTCATTCTAATTATTACGTATTACAATAATTTATTTATATCTATAGAGCGAGGATAAATAATTACACCAAAAACAGTATTTGGTATGAATCATAAAGCGCATAACTTGATCAATAAAAACTATTTATTGTAATTCGGTTATTCAGAATCATTAAACAATTTGTTTTGTAACTAATTGATTGTCTTCCATTACAATAAAAGCTATTTGTAGTAAATGCTATGATATCCAACACTTTATTTTATGTAAAATAAAAAAAAAGGGCAAATAAAATGCCTTTATATAATAAAAAATTATGTATTTTGTATCCTTTAACAGATTAACTACTAGTCCCATTCGAATTTTAGAATTAAAGTTGGGTGTACTCTTTCTTCGAGTTTGACCAATCAAATTAATTAAAATTAATATAATAGAAAATTATTAAAGTTTTTTTAATTAAGCGAGAGAGGGGTTGGGTTATTAAACTTTTGATGTATTTTATTACATGTATAAATGTAACACGACGAAAATAGAAAGAAAACGAAACGCACAATCTTTTCTTTTTTGTTTGTATTGGATTTTTTTTATTTTATCAACTTCAATCAATTCTATTCTTTGGCATAGGGGATTGTTATTAGTAATATTTTATGCGATTTTTACACATCCCCCTTTTTTATGAAGGGAGTATAATTTAGATAATAAATAGATAGAGAACAGTAAAGAATTTTTTTTTTTGAACAATAGATGTCTTTCACATCCAACCGAAGAACCTATTATAATTTTTTAATGGCAGTTCCAAAAAAACGCACCTCTATTTCAAAAAAACGGATTCGTAAAAATATTTGGAAAAGGAAGGGATATCGGGCAGCATTGAAAGCTTTTTCGTTAGCGAAATCTCTTTCTACCGGGAGTTCTAAAAGTTTTTTTTGTGTAACAAATAAATAATAGTAATCAAACAATACAATAAATAATCTGAATCGGTCGAATTAGAAAAGTAATCTAATTTTGTTTCTAATTTTTTTATAAGATTTATAAGTTATAAGAATTATAATTAACATCATAATAGTAAAATAATATAAATTTATATAAAATTATTTTTATATAAAATAATTTATATATAATAAATATATAAATAAATAAAAATAATTATAAATAAATAAAAATAATTAGTTTCATAATGTTTTAATTTAGAAGGCGTCTTTTTTCTTTCGTTTCTGATATAGATAAGAATTCTGTTGTCTACTTAATTCGAAAAATTAACGGTACTTTTTTGTTTGAAAAAAGGATAAATGCAAGCACAAGGGTTCACCTTTCGTTTTAGTATGTTTTATCATTTTCAGGATGGGGATTCTCACTTTCCCCATCGACTTGACTCAATAATAAAAATAAATTTATTATTGAGTTATATTATATATTATAAAGAAGAGTTCGTTGAAACTAAACTAATTGATTAAGTTTTAAATATGTTTTATAATCTTCTAAATCATTATTTTTCTAAATTATTATCACTATATAAACTCTTTAACCCAATTTAATTTTAATTAATAAAATACCTTTTTACATTTTTAGGTAGTTATATGACGAATGTGCCAATTTTGAGTGATCTGTTTTAGATCCTATGGTTCGATTGGAAGATCGATCAAAATATAATATATATCAAAGATATAATATATATTAATTTAAAAATTAATAAAGTATTTTTTGAAGTACGGTACAATTTCGATAGAAATATAAAATATTGTTATATAATTGATACACCCATACTAATACCTAACTTAATCGGATTGCTAAATCTTAACACAAATTCTCTACACAACGAAAAACCCTAAGAATTCATATAAAACTAACTATGCAAATATTTACAAAAACCCCTTGAGTGTATCGCTGAAATTGTGTTATATAAAAATTATATTTTTTTCTTCAGCGATAAAATTCATTTTTTATTTTAGATTAATAAAATAAATGAATCATTAAAAAATGCAAACGAGACAGAACATTGTTTTTAGTTCTATCTATGGATTGAAGTCAAAATAATCTAGTTACAACCGTAACATTTTTGTTTTAGGAAAACATAAAGTAATAACTTACGAAAAACTACATTTTTAGTTCGGTTAAATAAAATTGACATTCTAAAATAATAAATAAAAAGATAATAAATATTATTAACGAAAACGTTTAAATCCCTAATTCTTAAACAAGTTTTTATTCATCAATTTAATGGTTTCCTAAAAAAATATTGCATTTAATTAACTCTTTCAATCTCGACGATTGAATAAAAATAGGTTATTATGATTTCGAATAAGCCGCTATGGTGAAATCGGTAGACACGCTGCTCTTAGGAAGCAGTGCTAGAGCATCTCGGTTCGAGTCCGAGTGGCGGCATGGCATCTTCTAAAAGAGTAAGTCCTATAATGAATTCAATTCCCGATTTCAATTCCTATAATTGCGGGACCCCCTTTTTTTAATTTTTATGATATTTTCAACTTTAGAGCATATATTAACTCATATATCCTTTTCTATCGTTTCAATTGTAATTACAATTCATTTGATAACTTTATTAGTCGATGAAATCGTAGGACTATATGATTCGTCAGAAAAGGGTATGATAGTTACTTTTTTCTGCATAACAGGATTATTAGTTACTCGTTGGGTGTGTTTTGGGCATTTACCATTAAGCGATTTATATGAATCATTAATTTTTCTTTCGTGGAGTTTTTCCATTATTCATATGATTCCGTATTTTAAAAAACATAAAAACCATTTAAGCGAAATAACCGCGCCAAGTGCTATTTTTACTCAAGGTTTTGCTACTTCGGGTCTTTTAACTGAAATGCATCAATCCGAAATATTAGTACCCGCGCTCCAATCCCATTGGTTAATGATGCATGTAAGTATGATGGTATTGAGCTATGCAGCTCTTTTGTGTGGATCATTATTATCATTAGCTCTTCTAGTCATTACATTTCGAAAATTCAGAAGGATTTTTAGTAAAGGCAATAATTTATTATTAGTAAATGAGTCATTTTACTTTGGTGAGATTCAATACGTGAACGAAAGAAACAATGTCTTACGAAACACTTCTATTTCGTCTCAAAATTATTACAGGTATCAATTGATTCAACAATTGGATCGGTGGAGTTATCGTATTATTAGTCTAGGGTTTATCTTTTTAACCGTAGGTATTCTTTCGGGAGCAGTATGGGCTAATGAAGCATGGGGATCATATTGGAATTGGGATCCAAAGGAGACTTGGGCATTTATTACTTGGACCGTATTCGCGATTTATTTACATATTAGAACAAATAAAAATTTTGAAAGTATAAATTCTGCAATTGTGGCCTCAATGGGCTTTCTTATAATTTGGATATGCTATTTTGGGGTTAATCTATTAGGAATAGGGTTGCATAGTTATGGTTCATTTACATTAACATCTAATTGAATTAAATATTAAATAAAGGACTTGACTGACTTGACGAATAGAAACATAGGATGGCATACGTGTATATATACGAAAACTTCATGTAAACCATTAAGAACCATTTGAATCATTCCATTTCCATTACTTGATTCAAATGGTTCTCACAAATGCCAGACATATCCGGTTATAATATAATTCCAATTTTTTTATTTAACTTCAAATTTAACTTAAAAGAAAAAAAGGACTTATTTTTTATTGTACAATGAACGATTTTAAAAATCATGGGATTTCAGTTTAATCCTTTGGTTTACTCACGAAAACTATCTATAAAAATAATTGGATATAATAGCTTCGACCTTGTCAACTGATAATGAGAAAACGAA